TTTAGGGAGTGCAGAATCAACTAGGGTTAACCTCCGAGGAACGCCTCATGCTAGCCAATCTCAGGTAATTGGTCTATGGCAAAGGGGTTCCTCCTTCCTTCACCTGATGGCAAATACAAGAAGAGTTCGGCAACGCAAAAGCGGGCTTAATAATCAAATAATAAGATCGAATTAAGAGGCTCGTCCCCTGAACTATCTAGTTAACGACGGCGTGATCTTGCTGTAGGGTCAGAGCTGCACCGAAGAACAGTTATTATCGACTCGATGGCTCTGATCCGCGTGAATCAGACGGTGAGTTACTGGTTCTTGAATGGGAATCCCGAGCACCAAAGAGCAGAGTGATCCTGCTCGAGATAGGACCGGGTAAAGGGAAAAAGACAGAAAAGACCATAGAATAGCAATAGGAATCGCTGCTATCCGACAACTTTCTCCGTGGAGCCCTAAAGGTTAACAAAAGATTGTAGAACCCATGGACTTACTATCTAAACGATACGAGACGGGTCAGTCAAGGGCCACCAGAGGCACAAAGCAGGCGAATATCCGTGAGAGCTGAAGATATCAAAGGTATAGGTAAGTAAGGCTTGCACCTCTTTTAATATCAAGGGCAATAAGACGTCGAAGGAAGAATCCGCAATGCTTTGACATTCCTTTTCAAATGAGTTGTGCCCAGCCCAGTTAGTCCACTACTACAGATAGTAACTAGCACAGAAAAACAAGATGGAATCAAATACGGTGTTAATGAATTTACTGAAGTGAACCAAGGAACGTAGTAACTCGACTGGTTGGAGAGGAACTTTGTTATTAGGGTTGAATTTCCAGTCTTCGGGCCTCAACACCGGAGTTCATCCTGAGGCCTAGGTAGGTAGTGACGTCTCTTGCTGGGTCTTCCATAAGGAATGGTCCTGTTAGTCTTAATCCAGCGACTGGCCTTGCTCCGGGCGATATCCGAAGTATGGTTCGCTCGCTAGTTATATGCTTAACACATGCATCTGAGGTCAGAGGTGCCGCTAAGGTGAACGCTCAGCTTCAACTCTGACTATATATTATATATAAGTGCACTGAAGGTTAACTATGTCAATCTACAACTCAATGTGATTGGCTTCGCCCGGGCTCAGTCTCTTTCGGCCGGTATGTAGAATCGTCGGAGCGAGCAGAGCAGCGGAGCGAAGTGGGCTGTGTAATCATTTTATTTTTTGACTTTTTTTGAATATAATATATAAGGGGTTCTCCTCCAGCTTCGCTGAAGAAGCTAGGTTCCTCCAGGAGCTGAAAACGAGTCCTTCGGAGGGCGAAGAAACTCATTAATTCATTGATGAGGGCCCCTCATTCAAATGTTATGCTTCGTGCTTCCCTCACATTTTGAGTTGATTCTTCCCAATTTCGAGAGTGAGATTGATCCGACCAAGTAGTAGTGCGGAAGCCAGTACATACATGGCTAGTTTCCAGGCAAGCCATCCATATTGGCATAACCTTCTTCTATGCCATCTAGCTTCATAGCCGATAGTTTCCGTTGATCGTTATCTTCATCCATCGGATCAGCTCCTTTTCTTTTCTTATTTTTTCAATGACTGCTTCTCCTAGAGAACTTCTTTCTCTAGTCACTAAAGTGCGTTTCACCCTCGTTCTTCTCTCTTCTTTCTCCTAGACCCACCCCCTTACTGTCTGTTTAGGCCCCCTGCCAGGTACTCCAGTCTCATTGCGTACCGTCCGTCTGCATCTTCTTGCCCTGTTTTCATAGTTGTTTGCTTTTCTTATATGGATTAGGCTTGGTTAAAAGCGTACCGTCAAGCAAGAAAAGGAACCGTAAACTAGCTTTACCGAGTTGGCTTCTCCCGTTGGTCAAGCAGGCTTCGCTCCTGGCTTTCTGGTCTGTGATAAAAGCAATCTCTCTCCGGTTGGTTCGACTGTTAATGGAAAAATGAATAGATCCTTAGGAAGAAAAAGGCTCTTTTGCTCTTGTGTAGAATCAGTTGTTACAGAAGGAGCGGTTTTCGTTTCGCAATGGAATCAGAATTAGCTACGATCAATGAAAATATCGTAGTATAGTAAGAGCCAACAAAGTAGCTGTAACGTGAACAGCTAAAGCTCCTTACCTTATATGGGCTGCACCGCGCTGAATGATCAAATCCCATTTATTCTGATTTTTTTACATTCCAACTCCCATGCCTTTCCGTTGGTCAACAACCAACCGTCGATTTCCCTTTTCCTTCATTTTGAGAACAAGTCTCTCTTGGGGGGGGAGCAGAGCATGCAAAATCGAGCAATAGATGGATCTTAGAAGAATTCCACTTTGAACGGCACGACTCTTTCGATTTTTGCGCTGGCAATTTTAGTTGTCTCCCCAAAACTTTCAATCGACACACTCGACGCAGATAGCTCCGGTGGCCCCGGCTTCTGCCTCTATCAGGCTTAGGCTGCCCCCACCCCCACAGCCGCAGCATGGAGTAGCTGCTCCCGCGCTACAACCAATCCAAATTTTATACGGACCGATATATGATGA